ATAAAGTAAGCTAATACAAGCTAGTGGGTTCATACCCCAAATATGAATTGTTTCCTTTATTAATATTTTATCAAAAAATTATTTTTTTATGAGTTTTATTTATATCTATTTTAATAGGAATTTCATGTTCTTTCTGATTTCCATTATGAGTAGCTTTAGAAATTAATATAATAATATTTATTCCTTTAATAAATTCAAAAAACTTTCTTTCATCTAATAGAATTATAAATTACTATATTATTCAATCTTTTTCATCCTCATTATTTCTTTTTTCATCATTTTTAACTTTTTTTTTTTCAACTAACTCATTAATTCTTATTATTTTAATCTCCATAATAATTAAACTTGGCTCAGCCCCTTTTCATGCATGATTTCCTCAGATTTCTGAAGGTTTAAATTTTTTTCCGTTTTTTTTTCTTTTAACTTTTCAAAAAATTATTCCCCTTTTTATTACCACATTAATTAATCATAGATTTTTTATTTTTTTTATTATTATTTCTAGTTTAGTAGGATCTTTCGGTGGACTTAATCAAACTTCTTTAAAAAAAATTTTAGCTTTTTCTTCCATTTCTCACTTAGCTTGAATAATAGCATTAATTTTTTCAAACCATAACTTTTGAATATTATATTTATTAATTTATTCAATTATTTTAATAAAAATTATTAAAACCTGTAATAAAAATTACAATTTTTCAATTTTTAATTTAAATTCAATAAAATTAACTTTTTTAAATAAAATTATAATAATTTCTTTATTTTTATCACTAGGTGGCATGCCACCTTTTTTAGGATTTTTAATAAAATGAATTTCTGTTATTTTAATAATTAAAAATTTTCCAAGAATTATATTAATTTTAGTTATTTCATCTCTTATTAATTTATTTTTTTACATTCGAATTTTATACCCAATTTTTTTAAACTTAAATATTCTTATAAAGCCTAATCAATTTTCTAATATTTTTTCAAAAAATTGAATATTTCTTTTAAATTTTTTAGGAATTATTATTTTAACTCCCGTTATAATAATTATTTAAAGATTTTAAGTTAAAAAAACTATATACCTTCAAAGTATAAAATAATTATATATAAATTAAATCTTAGATTAATCTTCTTTAAATTTGCAATTTAATATTTTTTTTTATAAAATATAAGATTTTAATTAATTTTAATAGTAAAAGAATTTTCTTCATTAATAAATTTACAATTTATAGCTTAATTACTTCAGCCATTTTACCGCGATGATTTTTTTCCACAAACCACAAAGACATTGGAACTATATATTTAATTTTTGGGAGATGATCTACTATAGTAGGAATATCAATAAGAATTTTAATTCGAACTGAATTAGGACAACCTGGCTCCTTAATTGGAAATGATCAAATTTATAATGTTATTGTAACAGCCCACGCCTTTATTATAATTTTTTTTATAGTTATACCTGTAATAATTGGAGGGTTCGGTAATTGATTAATTCCATTAATATTAGGAGCACCTGATATAGCTTTCCCTCGAATAAATAATTTAAGTTTTTGATTGTTACCCCCCTCCTTATTTTTATTAATCAACTCTTCCTTAGTGGAGAGAGGAGCAGGAACAGGATGAACAGTCTATCCCCCACTTTCATCTAATATCTCCCATTCAGGTGCTTCTGTTGATATAGCAATTTTTTCCCTTCATTTAGCAGGTATTTCTTCTATTTTAGGTGCAATTAATTTTATTACAACAATTATTAATATACGATCCCCTGGTATATTAATAGAACGAATACCTTTATTTGTTTGATCAGTTTTTATTACAGCAATTTTATTGCTACTTTCTCTTCCTGTTCTTGCTGGTGCAATTACTATATTATTAACAGATCGAAATTTTAATACTTCGTTTTTTGACCCCTCTGGAGGAGGTGATCCTATTTTATATCAACATTTATTTTGATTTTTTGGGCACCCTGAAGTATATATTCTTATTCTTCCTGGATTCGGAATAGTCTCCCATATTATTTGTTTTCATACAGGAAAAAAAGAACCTTTTGGAACACTAGGAATAATTTATGCTATATTAGCTATTGGCTTTTTGGGATTTATTGTTTGAGCTCATCATATATTTACTGTTGGAATAGATATTGACACTCGAGCTTATTTTACAGCAGCAACTATAATTATTGCCGTCCCCACGGGGATTAAAATTTTTAGTTGACTCGCCACCCTTCATGGATCTAATATTAATTATAACTCTTCCATATTATGAGTATTAGGATTTGTATTTTTATTTACTCTAGGAGGTTTAACTGGAATTATTTTAGCTAATTCATCGATTGATATTATTTTACATGATACTTATTATGTAGTTGCTCATTTTCATTATGTCCTTTCTATAGGAGCTGTATTTGCAATTATAGGATCAATTACACATTGATTTCCTCTATTTTTTGGCTTAAATTTCAATTCTCTTTGATTAAAAATTCAGTTTTTTTCCATATTTATTGGTGTAAATATAACCTTTTTCCCTCAACATTTTTTAGGATTAAGAGGAATACCTCGACGATATTCAGATTATCCTGATTTCTTTTCTAAATGAAACTTAATTTCTTCCCTGGGAAGAATAATTTCTTCTATAAGAGTAATTTTTTTTATTATTATTATATGAGACGCTATAACATCTAAAAAAATAATTCTTATTTCACAATTTTCTAATTCATCTAATGAGTGACAATTAAATTTTCCTCCTTCAGAGCATACTTTTAATCAAAATAACATTTTTATTAAATAATTAAACTAATGATAACTTGATCTAATATTATATTTTCTAACAGAAACTCTCCTATTATAGAACAAATAATTTATTTTCATGATCATTCTATACTAATTATTATCATAATTACTATTATTACATTATACATAATTGCAAATATTATAGTTAATTCATTTTCATCTCGATTCTTAATAGAAGGGCAAGAAATTGAAACTATTTGAACAATCATTCCAGCAATTACATTAATTTTTATTGCTATACCCTCCTTGCGCCTCCTTTATATACTTGATGAATCTTATTCACCTTCAATTACTGTAAAAATTATTGGTCATCAATGATATTGATCATATGAGTTTTCAGATTTTAATATCGAATTTGATTCTTTTATAATCCCTTCTAATGATATAAAAAACAATTCATTTCGTTTATTAGATGTTGATAACCGAATAGTAATCCCTTTTAATTCTCACATTAAATTCTTAATTTCATCAGCAGATGTAATTCACTCTTGAACTCTACCCTCTCTAGGTGTAAAAATAGATGCTGTTCCTGGTCGTCTAAATCAATCTTTTTCTTTTGCTTCACGGCCCGGATTATTTTTTGGACAATGTTCTGAAATTTGTGGAGCTAATCATAGATTTATACCAATTTCTCTTGAAATTACATCCCCTAATAATTTTATTAAATGATTAAAATCTTTCTCATTGAATGGCTGAAATATTTAAGCACTGGTCTCTTAAACCACTTTATAGTGAAAATCACTTTCAATGGAAAAACTAGTTAAAATTTTATAACACTAGAATGTCAATCTAAAATTACTTATTTGTGTTTTTCAATTCCTCAGCTTTTTCCTATAAATTGAATTTTTTTGTCCATTTTATTTTCATTATTACTTAGATTTTCTTTAATTAACTTATACTTTTTTTTAATGCAAACAAAAAAAATATTACCAAATTTTATTAAAATTAATAAATTTTTATTAAAATGATAACAAATTTATTTTCAATTTTTGATCCTTCTTCCTCATCTAATTTAAGGTTAAACTGACTTTCAATTATTTCAGTACTATTTATTATTCCAGCTAATTTCTGGAGAATTTCATCACGATATCAAATATTTTGAAAAATTATTTTTTTTAAAACTTTTGAAGAAATTAAAAATAATTTATCTTTAAAATCTCAAAAATTTATTTTTATTTACATTTCTATTTTTTTTTCAATTCTAATATTCAATTGTCTAGGATTAATCCCTTACGTTTTTACTCCTTCTAGTCATATTATCTTATCAATAATTATAGCTTTTCCTCTTTGATTAACTTTAATATTAAAAGGATGAATTACATCATTTAATAAAATAATAACTCATTTAGTGCCCATAGGATCCCCTATAATTCTTACATTTTTTATAGTAATCATTGAAACTATTAGAAACTTAATTCGTCCTATTACTTTATCTATTCGTTTATCCGCTAATATAATTAGAGGTCATTTATTAATTCATCTACTTACTTCAATTCCATTTTCTTATCCTAAAAGAATAATTATTATTATACCTATTATATTATTTTTAATAATTTTAGAAACGGCTGTTGCTATAATTCAAAGATATGTTTTTATTACTCTTTCATCTCTCTATACAAATGAAATTTAATAACCAATGATATTTCATCCATTTCATATAGTAGAAAAAAGACCTTGACCATTCACTAGATGTGTTACATCTATTATAATCACTATAAGAAGAATTATAATTCTTCATTTTTCATTTTCTCATATATTTTCATTAGCATTAATTATTTTAATTATAACCCTTTTTCAATGATGACGAGATGTCTCCCGAGAAGCTTCCTTTCAAGGCCTTCACTCTTCATATGTTTTATGAGGATTAAAGTTTGGAATAATTTTATTTATTATTTCTGAAATTTTTTTTTTTGTTTCTTTTTTTTGAGCTTTTTTTCATAGAAAACTATCCCCTAATATTGAAATTGGAGCTATATGACCCCCTATAAATATTTTCCCTTTTAATCCTTTTGAGATTCCCCTTCTTAACACAACTATTTTAATTTCCTCCGGTATTTCAATTTCTTGATCCCATCATAGAATTATTAATAATAATTTTAAAGAAGCTTTTTATGCATTATTTATTACCATTTTATTAGGAATCACATTTTCCATTCTTCAAATATGAGAATATATACAAGCACAATTCTCTATAAAAAATAGAATTTTTGGGTCAACATTTTTTATAACAACAGGTTTTCATGGAATTCATGTAATTATCGGAACAACTTTTTTAATTGTTTCTCTTTTTCGAATGCATAAAAATCTTATATCATCATCTCATCATTTTGGATTTGAAGCGGCAGCTTGATATTGACATTTTGTTGATGTAGTATGACTATTTTTATTTACTTTTATATATTGATGAATTTATTGTTTAATTAGTATACTTAAGTACATTTAATTTCCAATTAAAAAGCTTTTAATAAAAAAATTAAACAATTAAATTAATTATAATTATTATAATTCCTTTTCTAATCTTTATTACTTTTTTTTTAATTTCCTTTAAAAGATTTTCAAATAAAGAAAAACTATCACCATTTGAATGTGGATTTGACCCATTTTCTCTATCTCGAATTCCTTTTTCTTTAAAATTTTTTTTAATCGCCATTATTTTTTTAATTTTTGATATTGAAATTGTAATTATTCTTCCCTTTCCTTTATTGTTTTTTAATAAAAATATATTATTTCTTGTTACATTTATTATTATTAATATTCTTATTAGATGAGGTTTAATTTATGAATGAAAAAAAGGCATACTTGAATGATTAAAATAAAGAAAAGTATTTAAAAATATAAAATCTAACTTGCAATTAGAAATTGATTCTTCCTTTTCTAAAAATAAAGCGATATAAAAATTGCAATCAGTTTCGACCTGATTTTAGATGAATTCTATTTTTTTAATAGAAGCCAAAACCCCCCGAGGCTATTCACTGTTAATGAATAAATTGATATTAATCCTATTAAATAAAGATTAATTTTATAGACTTCTAATCTATTAATAATGATTTTTTTTCATTTAATCTTTATTTTTATAGTGTAAATAAACACATAACATTTTCGTTGTTAAAATGATTTTTTTTTCTAAAAATATTCTTAAAAATTATTTCTTTACATTTTCAGATGTAATATTTTTTATAAATAAACTATAAGAATATAATAACATGTATATAATTAACATTCTTAAATATAATAAAACTAAAGATCTTAAAAAATTATTTCTTAACCAAGTTGAAAGGTATCTATTTTTTTTTAAAAAAAAATAAATACCTCCAGGACCAATTTCTTCTATTCATTTTCAATCATTTTCTGTTATAATTCTATACTTTTTAAAATATTTTAACAAAATTAATCTTGATAAAATAGATATAAATCATATTCTTCTAAAAAAATAATAAATATTTTTTATAGAATATCCTTCTATTTTAATTATAAACATTAAATAAAAAAAATAAAAAGAAATTGAAATTAAAATTAAATTAAAAATCTTTCTGAAATTAGATAAAATTAATAAATCCTCGTAAGATAGCCCAACTCACCTAAATAAATTCCCAAAAACAATTACTATTAATCTTAAAAAATAAATTGGAAACAATATAAAAATATTAGAACCCTTTAAAAAAAAACTTTGAATAAAAATTCCTTTTCAAACAATATAATATATTATTCGCATCGAATAAATTATTGTTAAGGAAGTTCTTGCAATTACAATTAAAATAATAAAAACATTATTGATATTTATATAAATAAATTCTAAAATTAAATCTTTAGAATAAAAACCCCCCACAAATGGAAATCCAAAAAGAGATAATCTTGCTAATCCTATACAACCACTAATTAAAGGCCTAAATCTAAAAAATCCTCCTAAATATCGAACATCTTGAATTCCTGAAAAAGTGTGAATCACTAACCCAGCACAAAGAAATAACATAGATTTAAATAACGCATGAATTAATAAATGAAAAAACGCTAACTCCATTTTACCTAACGATAAAATTAGTATAATTATTCCTAATTGACTTAAAGTAGAAAAAGCAATAATTTTTTTAAAGTCTAATTCTAAATTTGCCCCTACCCCTGCTATAAATATAGTTATTCTAGACAGAATTATTATAATTCTTGAATAAAATTTTATTTCAAAGAAAATTCTAAATCGAATTAAAAGATAAATTCCTGCAGTTACTAAGGTAGAAGAATGAACTAAAGAAGAAACAGGGGTAGGAGCAGCTATTGCTGCGGGCAATCATGCAGAAAAAGGAATTTGTGCTCTTTTAGTTATTCCTGAAATTATAATTAAAATCCCACAAATTTTAATTATTTCTTTTACTCTATTAATATCAAATCTCCCATAATTAAATAAGAAAATTACGGATATTATAAGTGTTACATCACCAACCCGATTTATTAAAACAGTAATTATCCCAGAATTATATGAATTAGTACTTTGGTAAAAAATTTCTAAACAATAAGATACTAACCCTAGTCCATCTCACCCTAAAATAATTATTATTATATTTGGGGAAGCAATTAATAATAATATAGAAAACACAAATAATAAAACTATATAACAAAAGTAATTTTTTTCTCTTTCCCCTCTTATGTATTCATGTCTATAAATAATTACTATAGCAGAAATAAATATAACTACAAATATAAATCTCATTCTAATTCAATCTAATAAAAAATACATTTTTACATCAATTGATAATAAATTCATTAAATAAATTTCAACTACAACAGCTTCATATGTGTAAATTATATAAACAAAAAAGAAAAAAAACATAATTCTATTTATTAATAAATAATAACCTCACCTTAAAAAAATTACTTAATGATCATTCATCAATAAATCCACAATTTATTATTTTAATTTAAACTAATTAAGTTTTTTAAATTCATCTTTGAAAACATTCTATTTTTAAAATTCAAATAATTAAAGGGAAAAAATGTAAAAATATTAAAAAATGTTCTCGCAATGAAATTAAATTTGAAGATCATGAAATTCACTCCCTCTCCTGATTAATGTATCTAAATAAATATAATGAATATCCAGCTCTTAAAAATAATAATAATATTAAAGGAAATATAAATATTATACTAAATTTTAGTAATCTCCCCAGTAAAAAAATTTCTCCAAAAATATTTATTGAAGGAGGTGCTGCTATATTAAATACTCTTATTAAAAATCATCATAGAGAAATTGAAGGAAAAATTTTTCTTATTCCTTTTAACAACAATAATCTTCGAGTAAAAAACCGTTCATACAATATATTTCCTAAACAAAATAACCCAGAAGAACAAAGTCCATGTCCCAATATTAACAATAAACTTCCAAAAGATCTTAAAAAATTCATTCTTAAGATACCCCCTAAAAACAAGCCCCTATGACATACTGATGAATAAGCAATTAAAGACTTTACATCTGTTTGAAATAAACATATTAACACCCCTACCACTCTTCCCAAAACAGAAATAACTATAATCATCTTTCTTATTTCTATTAATTCATTAATAAAAAACATTTTAAAACGATAAATTCCATAAATTCCTAATTTTAATAAAACAGCCGCTAAAATTATAGAACCAGAAATAGGGGCCTCTACATGAGCTTTTGGTAGTCATAAATGAACAAAAAATATAGGAACTTTTACTAAAAATCCCAATATTATAAAAAAAAAAAGTAACCCTATAGATTTAAATATTCTATAATCTATAAATAAATAATTTAAACTATAATCTCTATATAAAATTATTAAAAAAAATAAAGGTAATGAGCCTAATAAAGTATATATTAATATATAAATACCCGCCTGTAAACGCTCAGGTTGATTTCCCCAATTAAAAATTATTATAATAATAGGAAATAAAATAGATTCAAAAAAAAAATAAAATATTATTAAATTTATTCTATAAAAACATAAATAAAGCAAAAACAATATTAAAAAAAGATAAAATTTAAAATATTTATTTTCATAAAGCATTTCTTTAAAACTTGCTAACATTATTAAAATTGTTATTCATACTGAAAGTATAAATAAATTTATTCTTAATAAATCCCCTCCTAACTTAAAAACTAATATTCCTCTATCCACAAAATTAATAAAAACCAATCTTAAAAATAAAAATATTATTAAAATTAACTCTAATCCTTTAAAAATTATCGATATTCAAATTATCATAAATAAAGAAAATAAAAATTTTAACATTTTAATATAAACATAGATGAAACTTGATCATTTCCATAAAAAAAACTTATAATTACTATCAATCTTAAACCTAATCTAGCCTCTGCTACAATTAAAGTTAAATAAACTAACGTTAATAAATAAGTATCTATTAAAATTATACAATTAATTAACATAAATATTCTTAAATATATAAACTCAAAACTTAATAATATTATCATTAAATAAAAACAGTTTTTTAAAAAACTTATTAACCCTACTAAATATATAAAAATCGCTAATTCTAACATTAGTTATAATAATTTAAAAAAAAATAATGGTTTTGTAAACCAAATTTGAATATACTCTTATAATATCAGAAAAGATAATCTCTTTAAATATCCAAAATTTATGTACTTTAAACTTATATACTATTTTCTGAAATAAAATTTATAACTTTTTTAACAATAATTTTTTTTATTTTTAATCATCCAATATATATACTTATATCTATTATTTTTATTACTTTGAGGATAAGAATTTTAATTTATAAAAGAATAAAAATAATATGAATTCCCTTAATTTTAATTCTACTTATTTTAGGGGGAATATTAATTTTATTCTTATACATTATGAATCTAATCCCCAATAAAAAACTATATTTTAATAAAAAAATTATTATAATTTTAACTTTTTTACTTATATCATTTCCTTCTTTCAAAATATCCGAAGTTTCCTTCCTTAGAATAAATTCTAACTTTTTTTCTTCTTCTATAAATATAATAACATTCATAATGATTTATTTAATTATAACATTAATTGTAGCTATGAAAATTATAATTTCATCTAATGCTCCTCTTTCAACTTTATAACTAATGAATTTTAAAAAAATTATAAATCCAATCTCTAACCTTCCCACTCCATCAAACATTTCTTATATATGGAATATAGGCTCCCTTCTAGGAATATGTTTAATAATTCAAATTTTAAGTGGTCTTTTTTTAGCTATAAATTTCTCAAGAGATATTTCTACAGCATTTAATATAATATCTCATATTGCACGAGATGTAAATAACGGCTGATTAATTCGATCTATCCATTCAAATGGAGCTTCAATATTTTTTATTTTTATATATTTACATATCGGTCGAGGAATTTATTATTCTTCTTTTTTTTTTTTAAAAACTTGAATAACAGGAATTATTATAATTTTTATTTTAATAGCAACAGCTTTTTTAGGATATGTTCTCCCTTGAGGTCAAATATCCTTTTGGGGAGCAACAGTTATTACAAACTTATTTTCAGCTATTCCATATATTGGCTCAATATTAACATACTGAATTTGAGGGGGATTTTCAGTTGATAACAACACACTAACTCGATTTTTTTCCTTACATTTCCTTCTTCCTTTTATCTTATTATTAATAGTAATAATTCATATTATAATAATTCATGAAAAAGGATCAAGAAATCCTTTAGGATTAAATTTAAATATTGATAAAATTCCTTTTCATCCATATTTTACAGTGAAAGATATCTTAGGATGTATAATAACTTTGTTTTTTTTTTCTATTATTGTTTTAATTATACCTTACATTTTAAATGATTCAGAAAATTTTAACATTGCTAATCCATTAGTTACACCTCCTCATATCCAACCTGAATGATATTTCTTATTTGCATATGCTATTCTTCGATCAATTCCTAATAAATTTGGGGGTGTAATTGCATTAGTAATATCAATTTTGATTATTATTACTCTCCCTTTTTCTATAAAAAATAAATTTTCCTCTTTTTACTTCTTTCCCACAAAAAAATTTCTTTTTTGAATTATAGTAAATTTATTTTTACTTTTAACATTTTTAGGTGCTTGCCCCGTTGAATATCCTTTTGTAATTACTAGACAAATTTTAACTATTATATATTTTTCTTTTTTTTTAATTATTCCTTTATTATGACTTTTTAACTATAATTAAGTATATATTTTGAAAATATAAAAAAGAATTTTTTTCAAAAGTCTCTTTTTCTAAAAGGGATACAAACATTTCTTATAGTAATAATTTTTATAAAACATATAAAAAAAATTATTATAATTCTAAATGGTAAAATAACTTTTCACGCTAACATTATTAATTTATCATAACGGTACCGTACTAAAGTTCCCCGAATTAAAATAAAAAAAACTATTACAATTAACATATTAATCATTAAAAATCCCCTCGATCCTATAAATATATAAGATGTAATTAATCTAAATATAATGATATTTCCATACTCTGCCATAAATAATAATGCAAAATTTCATGAGCCGTACTCTACATTAAATCCTGAAACTAGTTCTGATTCTCCCTCAGATAAATCAAATGGACTTCGGTTGGTTTCAGCATAACAAGAAACTATTCAAATTATAAATAAATTTAAAAACCCTACTATAAACATTCAAAAATCTTGAAATCCTCTTACATTACTAACATTATAACTACCACAAAAGAAAACAATTCTAATTAAAAGTAAAGAAAATCTTACCTCATAAGAAATTACTTGAGCAACACCTCGATAAGCACCTAATAACGAATATTTAGAATTAGAAGATCATCCCCCTATTAAAATTACATATACTCTTAGTCTTGATACACATAACATATAAACTAACCCATACTCAATTAAAATTTGATTGTATCTTCATTTAAATAAAAATAACAAAAATATTATTAATATTAATGAAATTATAGACATAAAAATATAGACAAACATATTTATATAAAACATTAAATTTATTTCTTTTCTAAATAATTTCACAGCATCTCTAAACGGTTGAAAAATTCCTCATAAACCTACCTTATTAGGGCCTTTTCGAATATGAACATATCCTAAAATTTTTCGCTCTAATAAAGTAAAAAAAGCAACACTTACTAAAACACATAAAATTAAAAAAACAAAACTAATAAAAGAAATCATTATTAAAGGAAATTACTCATAAAGGAAGCTTAAATTCCTTGCATTAAAATTTCTGCCACTTTAATTTAATTTAAATATACTAATTGGTAACCCATTCTCAAATTCTAAATTTGACACAATTTTTTCTGCCAAATTAGTTAAAACTTTTAAATTCAAATAAAAAATTTTATATTTTTTAATTCCTTTCGTACTATAAAAATATACTTTTTAATTAAGATAGAAACCAACCTGGCTCCCGCCGGTCTGAACTCAGATCATGTAGGAATTTAAAAGTTGAACAAACTTCTTTTTTTAACTTCTTCGCCAAAAAAGAATCCTAATCCAACATCGAGGTCGCAAACTATTTTATCTATATGAACTATCCAAAATTATTACGCTGTTATCCCTAGAGTATTTTTATCATATAATCGTTAAAATCGGAACTAATTTTTAATTGTTAAAAAGATACTTATTCTTTTTTCATCACCCCAATCAAATTTAATTTAAAAATAAAAACTTTAAATTAAATAAAAATTCATAGGGTCTTCTTGTCCCTAATTTTAATTTTTGCTTTTGCACAAAAAAATTAAATTTAATTATTTAATTAAAGAAAGTCTATAATTGTTCAATCATTCTCTTAGCACTCATTTAAAATCTTATTTCAATACCTTCGTATAGTCAAAATACCACAGCAATTAAAAAAAATCATTGAGCAGATTATACATTTTATTAATTTACAAAATGAAATGTTTTTGATAAACAGTCAATTAAATCAATTTGCCGAATTCTTTTAAATAAATTTTCATTTATTAATAATTTTTAAAAAAATTATTAAATAATTTTTCATTTTACTAATTTTTTAATAATTTTATTAAATTAATAATTAATTTAATCATAGAAAAAATCTTATTCAATACTTCATTAAATTTAATTCTTTTTAAAAAGAATTAGAAAATTTTATTCCTTAATTAAATATTACTAAATTATTAAGAAAATCTACCCAGCTTATCCCCCGTAGATAAAATTATATAATTGTTTAAAAATTTTTTAATTATAATTCTGATCTAAAATCAAAAAATTATAACCAGATATCCTTAAATATGAATAAAATTTCATTTCTATTAAAATATTTTTTATTATATTTCTACATAATTAAAATATTTTAATAGCTCATTTTAATTTCGGGAAATTAAATTAATTTAATTTCTTCTAAAAACCCTGATGCAAAAGGTACCTTTATGTACTTTTAAACTTTTAAAATTTTAAAATTTTTCATTTTTCCCTTACAGTTAAAAAATAAATTTTTTCATTATAAAAATACATAAATTTAAATAAAATTTTACCTTTTTAATCTTATTCATTTTATTTTTTATTAAAAAATAAAATGGTTAAAAATAACAAAATTTTCATTGTAAATGAAACATCAATAGATTTCATTTTAAAAAACACTTTCCAGTATTTTTACTTTGTTACGACTTATCTCACTCCTGAGAGCGACGGGCGATATGTGCATATTTTAGAGCTCTATTCAAATATTCATTATATTAATATTTTACTATTAAATCCTAAAAACTTTTTTTCAATATTTTAATAACATTAAAATTAATGTAATTCACTTCATTCATAATTATTAATTGCACCTTGACTTAATATATTTTTTGTTGAAAAAAATCTTAAATATAACTACTCAATATAATTAAATATAGTGGTATACAAACTGACTTTAATTACTAAATTAAGTAAGATCTAGGCGTTTTATCCATTACAGAGCAAATTCCTCTAATAAGCTTAAAATACCGCCAAAATTTTATGATTTCATAAATTTTATTTACTACCAACATACAGCTTAAAATAATAGGGTATCTAATCCTAGTTTAAAAATTAAATTTCTTTAAAATCAAACTAATTAATATAAAAATTATAAATTTCACCTTTATAAATTTTTAAAATATTTAAATATTTTTATTAATTTTAATTTTTTTAAAAAAAGATTTACTTGTATAACCGCGGCGGCTGGCACAAGTTTAGCCAAAAATCAATTCTTTTAAACTTCTATTTTATTTTTTATAAAAAAAATAAATTTTTCTTCTATTACATAACAAATCTATTTATATAAAATATAAAGAAAGTTTAAAATATTTTAATAAAAACTATATTTAAATTTATTATTTTTCCCTTCTTTTTTTTGATTTTAAGAAGGGAAAAATATAATCTAAATTAAAAAGCATTCCTATGCGTCTTCTTTATGTATGTAATTGCAAATAATTAATATAGATTTCCCTCCCAAGGGAACAATGTTTTAGATTTTATCTAAATTCATGTGAAGTAATCTGGTCATCTCTAAAACTTTCAAATATATTTTATGATATGAAACCATGTCTTAAATTATTTTTCAAAGTTAATATAATAATATATAAATGAGATATTTGAGTGATGCTCCTTACATTTATATAAATGCTTATCTATTTTTAAGTACTTTAAAAAACAATTTTTTTTTAAAATACAACATTTTTTTAATAATAAAATGCCTGAATAAAGGATTATCTTGATAGGATAAATTATGTAATTTTTTTATTACTTTTATTAAATTTATTAATTTTAATAAAATTAATTTATTCTTTTAAACTCAAAATCTAACGTGCAAATTAACACTTAAAACTAATTTTT